TGATAGAATCCAGATAAGTGTCTATTCAATGCTGCATTCATTCATTCTGCATTCTATTTCTATATATTCTATTTCTATATTTATTTAATTTATTTACTAGAATATTATATATATTAAATAATAAATATATAGAAAAAACGAAAAGGCGGGTAGCGGGAATCGAACCCGCATCGGTAGCTTGGAAGGCTAGGGGTTATAGTCGACGTCAACTCAGGATTTTAAACGTCTCTAATTCAAAACCGAACATGAAACTTTGGTTTCATTCGGCTCCTTTATGGAAGATGTAAAAATTACATGATCTAAGCTGGGAACGAAAAAAGCAACAAAATTTGATCCATAACATCTATGTCAGCTTTTTGATCTTGAATGTATTCAAGACGGCTCGCTTTATAGATGATCCCTCTATAAGAGGAAGAGACGGAAAATCTTTCTAGTTAGTTCGTTCTCTATTTCTAGTGGGGAGAATCCTGAGGAAAGGTCTTTTTTTCTACCGAGCTAAACGAATCTCTTGATGTCTATAGTAAACCAAAGACATCATTTTATAGCTATTTTGCTTCCATTTTCCCTCGACAAATAAAAAATAGAAGATTTAGTTACGATTAGAAATTTTTTTACTTGCCTTATCCATGGATCCTTTACTCATACTCATTCAATTGGAAGTATTGATCCAATTCAAAAAAGATTCTGTTTCGTAATTTCATAATTCCAATTGAAATTTGGATAAAAATCACGAGAATGTGGATTTGTCCTCGAATTTGTCATTGCGAGGTAAAGGGTTAAATCCTTCTTAAGAAATGAAGTTTTTGTTCGGAATACAAAGAAAACCGAAGGACCCCTTAACTATTAGGGGATTCATATAACGAATCTCACTTTTACCACTAAACTATACCCGCTACAATGTCATTATTGTATATAAATGGGTTTTTGTCGAACAACAAATAATTCTAACGATATCCATAAAAATCATGAAACTTAGAGTGTTCCTTTTTTTTGTCAGGTGACTCTAATTATTAATCTAATTTTTATAATTTATTTATATTTAATAAAAATAAATAAAAAGGGATTCGAATTATATGGTCGATCTTTTTTTTACTGGAGGGGTTTGGACCGATTAGGGTTCGAAAAAATAACTTCAGTTATAACCTAAAAATACCTAATAAGAATCCGCGATTAAAAAACGAAACGCCCTTTTTCACGTAAATCCTTTATCAAACAAAATAAGGTAGGATCCTTTAAATTTTAGGAAGTAGTTCCAACTATGATCTAGTAAAAAAAAACGAATAGTCCCGTTTAGGCTAAAGTATTTTGAAAAGAAAAAAAGGCCCGGCTCGGTACTAACCCGGCCAGGCCGTGGGAATCACAAAGCCCTTACTCTTACTTTAATCAAAAAAAAGGGTGGGATTTCGGTTAAACGTTCTTTATATTTAGATCTATGATCTATATCTATGATCTATATAATATAATAAAGGAAAAATAATGAAGAAAAAATCCGTTCAATCCTTACCTTATACATGTTAAGTAATGTAACATAGTACTTATTCTTTTTCAATTGGAGAGATGGCTGAGTGGACTAAAGCGTCGGATTGCTAATCCGTTGTACGAGCGATTCGTACCGAGGGTTCGAATCCCTCTCTTTCCGTTTCCGTTGAATTTATCTTTTCATTTTCGTTAATATAAAATATATTAATATTAATATTTATCGGAAAATAAACCCTTTTTTTATAGTCAAATTCCTAGTTAAAGGAGTAAATCGAAAACATTCTAAGCAAATCATAAACCAAACGAAAGGAAAAAGTCTTCTCCTATTTTTTTATTCTTCTCGTCCAGGATTACGTCCTGGATCATTAGATAGGAATCCAAAGATGAAGAGAGAAACAAAGAATATAACTACTGTGTAAACGAAGAGTTTGAGAGTAAGCATTACACAATCTCCAATATCATTTTTTTGTAAAAAGAGAATAGATTCGCCGTTTTTATACCACATATCCTAACTTTTTTGATACTAAGATACTAAGAAATGAAGTTGTTTTAAAAAACTGAATTTTGGAAAATTCAATTCGAATATTTTGGAAGAATACTTTACCAAAAGTGTCTTTCATCTCCAAAACAAAATTATAGTAAATTGTTGGGTAACTCACTAATGAAGAAATGAGGTGATGCAGAGTTAGCGCAACTTTTTCTGCACCAAGAGATCAGCCCTATCGGATCTTATCAATTACTCGAATTTTTTTTTGAAGAAAACGTGCAGTTTTCTAGGATAGTTTTTTCTAACAGCATTAAATATCTCAGCGAAAGCTTACAGCAGCTTGCCAAACAAAGGCTAAGAGAAAAAATAGTAGAGGTATAATTGGCATAAGATCAACAATCGGATTTAAAAAGGCGTACGCCTCAGGTAATTTGGCAAATAAAAAATGAATCGAATAAAGGTCAGAATTAAGACAGATACCACTCAAACTGAAGATATTAAGCATAACATTTATTGTTCTTGGAGATAATTGCTTTTTGATTGAGTTATTGATAGAAGGGAAAGTGAAGAAATAAAATAGACTCAAAACCCCTTCTTTTTCTTTGAACTTACCCAACCAAAAATCCTTCTATTTTCAATTCAAAATAGAAGAAATTCTAATTTCATACAATAGTTTATATCTTAATTAAATTCGATGTAATGATCAATCCATTTTTATATAATTCTATATCGATGCCTGTTCAAAATTATTAGAAATTTTGGATGGAATTGACGAACAACTACTACGAACAGTAATGTTTATTAGTGAAAATGAAAAATAGAAATCGAAGTGGGGCGTGGCCAAGTGGTAAGGCAACGGGTTTTGGTCCCGATATCCGGAGGTTCGAATCCTTCCGTCCCAGAGGATATGGATTATATACGAATAAATAAATATATATTTATTTTCACTAGCCTATTGGATAGAAGTTGATTCTTCTTTATGATTTTTTACTACTACTAATTTATTTCTGAACCATATCTTTTTTATAAACTCAATTGAGACACATATCTATATTTTATTCGGGCAGGGATAATGGAGATAGATCACACTAGTTTGAATAAAAAAAAGAAGTCCTACAACCCTTTCATCGTAGGAATTGCATATTCATAGTCAAGGTAACTAAAGTAATTCTAATTAGTTAAGTAGTAAGAAATTCTCAATTCTAAACAAAATTCTAAACAAAAGATATTTAGTAATTGACTTAAGGGTATTACGTCTCTTCAGACAAGACTTTAGGAGGGTAAAATAAAAACTAAGAACAAAAAACTTAATCCGAATCCTTTTTTATACTTTCTACCTAGGCTAGCTCATATATTGCATTTCAGAAATCAGCAAAAGGTCTACTTTTTATTTATGCTTCATGATATCCATAACGAAAAGTATCCATTTTAATACCTTTCTATGTTCACCAAATCTTATTAATAAACGAAACGATCAAGTAAATTACATACGTAACAGATGCCTTTTTCCTTTGAACCCGCTTTTTTAGGTATTTCCATTTTTGCTCTAATTCCAAAAATGAATTAATAATTGTAAATCTCGATAACAATTTTGAGAAGAGGTTAGTCATATATTTGAGTCACTTTATGGAAAGATTTTTGAAAATTTACTTTCAAGTGGAGACTTCCATAGATTGTTCTATTTCAGTAACAATGCTTTGATTGAAATAGTTAATCCATAATTAATTAAATATTAAATAATTAAGGTGATGGTTGTTTAATTTAGCAAATCGATACGGAAATACTTTCCTCGTTCGATTCCTATTGCGTTAATCAGATAAAGCAATAAGGAATAAAAATTTTCCACAGATATCGCTTTTTTTCACTTCATAAAAAACTGGAATTTTTGTGTTTTTTTTTATTTAACCTTTTTGATTAACCTATCGTTAGTTGAAGTAGAAAAGAATGAACGATGGATTTTTCTATCGTAGGATAGGGTAAAATACTTTATTCAATGATGGAGAAGTAGGAAATGTATTTGCAAAACAAAACTTTCTATGATTTACTCTTAGTTCTCGGTACTGAAAACTGTGGATTCGTTAAAAAGACCTCGTTTATTCATGTTATTTCTATTCGATTTTTATACAATACAATTTGGTAGTTAAATAGGGGATCTGAGTTGAATTCGTTGTGCGGACGTTCTTAGAAACGAATTTCGCCACTCACCCATATATACAGAAAATAAATGACTATATACGGAATACTGTCCAAACCAATGACTACTCATGATTTCATTTCTAAACTATAGGATGTTATGGTAAAACTTCGTTTGAAACGATGTGGTAGAAAGCAACGTGCGACTTGAAGGACATGATCAGCTGTGGATTTCTTACATCCGTCATTTTAGATAGCAATGAAAGTGCCCTTGGCTCGACATCTTTTAATCTGTTCTATTTATTACTCTTGATTGGCATTCAAATAGTCCATAATATGATGGAGCTCGAGTATAAAGTATTGATTGATTTCTCAGGGGCCGAGATCTAGGGTGAGTGCCAATGAATAAGTTGGAACAACTTCGTAAGTGTATCTTCAAATCAAAAGGATCAAATTCGAGCACGTTTCAAACCTGTTTTTCGAATTGTTAAAACTCTTTTGATTCAAAGTGGATAAAGCGGGAATCAAGTATTCGACTGATTTGATTCTTTGATATAAGAAATCATAAAAAAAGGGTATGTTGCTGCCATTTTGAAATGATTAAGGATCACCGAAGTAATGTCTAAACCTAAGGATTCAAAACAAAGATAAAAGATCGTGGAACAAGGAAAGACTTTTTTCAATAGTTTTAATAACTAGTTAATAACTAGAGAGAGGAATAAAAAACTTTTAAACGGGACAGAAAGGGGTTAGAGACCGCTCACTAACGAAAATACCTAAGGTCATTCTTTGAACTATTTTAGAGTTATTTAACTTGAGTTATGAGGACGAATGCCTTTTTTTGTTTTTTTTTTTTCGAAACAAGAAAGGGCGCTATTTTTATTCTATTTATTTAATGATTTGAGGGATCTACTTAGCATTCAAATTAAATTATAGAATTTCAAATCATTTTTTCTTGAGCCGTACGAAGGGAAACCTTCTTATACGGTTCTAGGGGGGGTCTTATATCTATCCCAATGAGCTGTTTATAGAATTGTTGCAATTGATGTTCGAGCTCGACGAGAAGGAAGAGATCTTCGTAAAGTGGGTGTTTATGATCCGATAAGGAATCAAACCCAGTTAAACGTTCCTGCTCTTCTCTATTTCCTTGAAAAAGGGGCTCAACCGACAGGAACTGTTCATGATATTTCAAAGAAGGCAGATGTATTTAGGGAACTCTTTCTTAATCAATCAAAATTAAAGAAATAATACAAAAAAAGAGTATGGGTATGACTCGGATCTATTCGCTTTCTTATTCTTACTCTAATTAGAACCCATTTTTTTGTTCCTCTAAAATCACATGATCAGAAAGAAAATACCTTGTATGTATATGTTTTGATAGAAAAATCTTCAAATGAATAGCTGAAGAACTTGGCGCTATAAATCCAAAATTTGAATATTCCCTGTAACTTTAATTGGCTGGTTTTGGTTGGCGTTATAAAAGACGAGATTAAACTTGGTTTGTCAACTTATTATTTTATTGATTAATTAATCCCAGTATATTTTTATTTTTTCATCTTTGCTATTTCCATTTAGTTTTTATTTATCGATATTTATCTATGTAGATAATCCATGTAGTGCCAATCCAACACAAGTTCTTCTTTTTTTTTAGTAATTTAGAATGCAATTTGGTGCCCTTTTTCTATTGTATTCTTTTATGAACATTTATCTTGACAACAGTCTATCGAACAAATATAATTAGATCATGACTAAAAAGAAAAAGATCTATGTATCTTTGTTCCAGAGATTCTTGTTTTTCTTTCCTTCATTTTTTATTAGTTTTTAATTCAATGTTTTGATTGTGTCATGCAATCTTTAGTTTGGTTTTGACTGGATTTTTAGACTTTCCTTTTTGGCTTGGGGTTGCTAACTCAACGGTAGAGTATTCGGCTTTTAAGTGCGACTAGGATCTTTTACATATCTGTATGAAGCAAGGGATTCGTCCGTACCGTCGGTAGAGTTTGTATGACCACGACTGATCCTAAATGGGAATGACTGGAAAAAATAGCATGTCGTATCAATAGAGAATTCTGAAAAGATTTAATTCTTGGAGCAAAAAAATGAATTGAAAGTTGGGTCAGGTGAATAAATGGATAGAGCCTTTTGGCTCCAATTTTAGGGAAACAAAAAGCCACGCGCTTATGTTCGTAATGTGAATGAATACCCGATATAATTATACGTTAAAAAGATATTAGTGCCTGCTACGGGAAAGGCTTCTCCCATGAAGGGATTATCCATTAAAAAAAATCCTAACTATTCTCCCTTTTAGAGTGGAGATGAATGTGTAAAAGAAGCCGTACATTGATACGTATCCATTTTCCAAAATCAAAAGAGCGATTAAGTTGAAAAAATAAAGGATTTCTAATCATCTTCTTCTCCTATAATATAATGAATTCTCATTTTTTATAGGGAAAAGAGAGGATATAGAGTCCGTTAATCAGTCCGGGGTATTTTTTTCTTGTAATACCTTGTTTTGACTGTATCGCATTATGTATCATTTGATAATCCACAAAATCCATTATCTTTTATTTAAATCGAAGTTCCATTTGAAATGGAGGAAGTTAAAGGATATTTAGAATTTGCTAACTCTCGTCAACATGACTTCCTATATCCACTTATTTTTCAAGAGTATATTTCTTCATTTGCTCATGATCATAGATCCGGTTTGTTGGAAAATATATATTATGACAAAAAATTGAGTTTTCTACTTCTTAAACGTTTAATTAATCGAATGTATCAACAAAAGCATTTTGATCTTTTTACTAATGGTTCTAACAAAAATGTATTTTTGGGGCACAACAAGAATTTGTATTCTCAAATGCTATCAGAAGCTTTTTCAGTAATTATAGAAATTTTTTTTTCTCTACGACTAGAATCTTCTTTTGCAAGGAAAAAAATCGTAAAATTTCAGAATTTACGCTCAATTCATTCTTTATTTCCGTTTTTAGAAGATCAATTTATACATTTAACTTTCGTGTCAGATATAGAAATAACCATTCCTATTCATCTCGAGATATTGGTTCAAACCCTACGCTACTGGGTGAAAGATGCTTCTTCATTACATTTAGTACGATTTTTTCTTTATAAGTATGATAATTGGAATAATCTTATTACACGAAAGAAACCTATTTCCAGTTTTTTAAACTTTAAAAGGAATCCAAAATCTTTGTTGTTCTTGTATAATTCTCATGTATGCGAATCCGAATTCATTCTCGGTTTTCTTCGTAACCAATCGTTTCATTTACGATCAACATCTTTTGGAGTCTTTTTTGAGCGAATTCACTTCTATGAAAAAAAAAAAACACTTCTACAAGAAGTGTTTTCTATTCAAACCAAGCTAAAGTTGTTCAAGGATCCGGTTA